AAAAGGTTAAAACCTCGGGCTCGAGGACGTAGTTATCCGATAAAAAGACCCACCTGTCATATAATTATTGTAGTGAGGGATAGCTCTAAAAAGAAAACGGATCAGGATATATATTTAGAAAGAGAGGATGAATGGAATATAATAGATAGATATCGGGAGAAAGAGAGAGAGAGAGAAAAAAAAGAGAAAGAGAGAGAAGAAAAATATGGGCAAAAAAATAAATCCCCTTGGTTTCCGACTTGGTGGGGAAAACCAAAAGCATAGATCCCTTTGGTTCGCGCAAACAAAAAATTATTCCATAGGTCTCCAGGAAGATGAAAAAATACGAGATTGTATCAAGAATTATGTACAAAAAAATAGGAGAATATCCTCGGGTTTCGAAGGAATTGCACATATAGAGATTCAAAAAAAAATCGATCTGATCCAGGTCATAATCTATATTGGATTTCCAAATTTGTTAATAGAGGGTCGAACACGAGGAATCGAAGAATTACAGATCAATGTACAAAAAGGATTTCATTCTGTGAACCGGAGACTTAACATTGCTATCACAAGAGTTGCAAAACCTTATGGACAACCTAATATTCTTGCAGAATATATAGCTCTACAATTAAAGAATAGAGTTTCCTTTCGAAAGGCAATGAAAAAAGCTATTGAATTAACTGAACAAGCGGATACAAAAGGAATTCAAGTGCAAATTGCAGGACGTATCGACGGAAAAGAAATTGCACGTGTCGAATGGATCAGAGAAGGTAGGGTTCCCCTACAAACCATTCGAGCTAAAATTGATCATTGTTCCTATACAGTTCGAACTATCTATGGGGTATTAGGCATCAAAATTTGGATATTTGTAGACGAGCAATAATGGGCCTTTCCTTGCCATTCTATCCAGTGATAGAACAAAAAACGACAAACTATTCTTTTTCCCTTCAATGAAAAATGAGCAATTCTAATTCTATAGGGTTGAATAAAAATTGGATTGATCATTTGGTAGAATTGCTATGCTTAGTGTGTGACTCGTTGGTTTTTCTTTAGAGTTGGGATTCAAAAAAAAGGACTGGCCCCTAACTAATAACTATAGAACTTAGAACCAGCTCATTGCTTCGTATTATCGAGATCCAAGGAACCAGTCACTATATGATGTGTCAATCATATAGTTGTAGCAACTGAAATCTTTTTTCCATAAAGGAAAAATCAATCTGATTATGGATTGTGAAGCGAAAATAGAGGGATGTGGGTAAATGGAAGGGCGAGAGAAAGAGAGAAGGAGAATATCAATGGTATATGATTCCAATATGTATGGTCTATTATGAATCATCTCATAAAAGGCAGTGTGATAAAGCATCAATACTGATTCGTCCATAATTAGATGAATACGGTTCATAGGAAAAATACCAATAATAAAGAGCCTCGAGTCAATAGAGACTGAGGAGATTGACTTGGGAACGAACTTGAATTGAGGAGCTCCATTGCAGAGTTCAGGCCTAGCCATTAATGGAGAAGCTATGGGAACGACGGAACCTGTGACTGCAGAAGATTCTATTGAAAACGAATCCTAATGATTCATTGGGTGGGATGGCGGAACCAACCAGGAACCAATTGATTTATTCTGAGAGGCCATGGGTTGACCCTACGAATGAAACAAATATTGAAAGAGTAAATATTCGCCCGCGAAACCCTTATTGAATTGCAAAATTTTGGCCGATTCGGTAAAGGTCAAGGATTCGTTATAAAAATAAAGAAAAGGAATTATCTTCTATATATAGAAATATACGTCTAGCTATATATACAAGATATACAGATTCCTACGTGACAGATTCAATATCAATAAATCCCATGATTTAGTGTATTATTCAATAAATACATGTGTATCTGTAATATTATTGAATCGTTTCATTCGCGAGGAGCTGGATGAGAAGAAACTCTCATGTCCGGTTCTGTAGTAGAGATGAGGTTGAGAAACAACCATCAACTATAACCCCAAAAGAACCAGATTCCGTAAACAACATAGAGGAAGAATGAAGGGAATATCTTATCGAGGCAATCATATTTGTTTCGGTAGATATGCTCTTCAGTCACTTGAACCCGCTTGGATCACATCTAGACAAATAGAAGCAGGGCGACGAGCAATGACACGATATGCGCGCCGTGGTGGAAAAATATGGGTCCGTATATTTCCCGACAAACCCGTTACAGTAAGACCTACGGAAACCCGTATGGGTTCGGGGAAGGGATCTCCCGAATATTGGGTATCTGTTGTTAAGCCGGGTCGAATACTTTATGAAATGGGCGGAGTATCGGAAACTGTAGCCAGAGCAGCTATTAAAATAGCTGCGTGCAAAATGCCTATACGAACGCAATTCATTATTTCAGGATAGGGATGTGGAACCAAAGGGGTATTTATGATGAAAAAAACAATCGCGGATTTCTTTATTTCTGGACAGACAATATTTCTTTCTTTTTTCCTTCGAACTTTGCATTGAAAGAACAGATTCAAAAAAAAAATGATATGATTCAACCTCAGACCCATTTGAATGTAGCGGACAACAGCGGGGCTCGAGAATTGATGTGTATTCGAATCATAGGAGCTAGTAATCACCGATATGCTCATATTGGTGACGTTATTGTTGCTGTAATAAAAGAAGCAGTGCCCAATATGCCTCTCGAAAGATCAGAAGTGATCAGAGCTGTAATTGTACGTACATGTAAAGAACTCAGACGTGACAACGGTATGATAATACGATATGATGACAATGCAGCAGTTGTCATTGATCAAGAAGGAAATCCAAAAGGAACTCGGGTTTTTGGAGCGATCGCTCGAGAATTGAGACAGTTGAATTTCACTAAAATAGTCTCATTAGCTCCTGAGGTATTATAAATACTAGTAGATGAGACCATGATATAGTAGGGTATCTGAAATGGATCAATTAGTAGATTGTGTTTCACGCATATACTTTTAATAATTCATAAATAAAGAATCCAAAATTCACATAAAAAAAAACGGAACATGTTGATTATATCAAAATTAGTAGGCACCAATAATTATAGTTCGTCATGGGTAGGGACACTATTGCCGATATATTAACTTCTATAAGAAATGCCGACATGGATAAAAAAGGAACGGTTCGAATAGCATCTACTAATATGACCGAAAGCGTTGTTAAAATACTTCTACGAGAAGGTTTTATTGAAAACGTTAGGAAACATCGGGAAAACAACAAATATTTCTTGGTTTCAACCCTGCGACATAGAAGAAATAGGAAAGGAACATATAGAAATATTTTAAAGCGTATCAGCCGACCCGGTCTACGAATCTATTCCAACTATCAACGAATTCCTAGGATTTTAGGTGGGATGGGGATTGTAATTCTTTCTACTTCTAGAGGTATAATGACAGATCGAGAAGCTCGACTAGAAGGAATTGGAGGAGAAGTTTTGTGTTATATATGGTGATCCTTCTGGTATCCGAAGTTGATCCGTAACTTCCTATTTGTGAAAAAGGAGAGGAAAGACGGGTTGTTTAATATCACTCCTCCTCCATTAGTTGATACTTCAAGGGGGTTACCTGGAATGAAAGAACAAAAATTGATTCATGAAGGTTTAATTACTGAATCACTTCCCAATGGTATGTTCCGGGTTCGTTTAGATAATGAAGATCTGATTCTAGGTTATGTTTCGGGGAGGATCCGACGAAGTTTTATACGGATACTACCAGGAGATAGAGTAAAAATCGAAGTAAGTCGTTATGATTCAACCAGGGGACGTATAATTTATAGACTTCGCAACAAAGATTCAAACGATTAGGTGTAGGTGGCTTTTTAAACATTCCTTTCGTGGGAATACAATTCGAGGTTCAAAATTTCAAGAGACTTATTTTCTTCCAAGGAGTAGATTCGGAATTAAGGTAAGGAATAACAAATATGAAAATAAGGGCCTCTGTTCGTAAAATTTGTGAAAAATGTCGACTGATCCGTAGGCGGGGACGAATTATAGTAATTTGTTTCAATCCGAGACATAAACAGAGACAAGGGTAATCTTTCTAAAAAGAAAAAGGGATTTTCTAAAGGACCCGATGGACAAATAAAGGATCTGTTTTGATATGAAATGGATATATCCGTATATCTCTGACTCATATTTATGAGATGATAAAATATGACAAAACCTATACCAAGAATTGGTTCACGTAGGAATGGGCGTATTGGTTCACGTAAGAGTGGGCGTAGAATACCAAAAGGAGTTATTCATGTTCAAGCGAGTTTCAACAATACCATTGTGACTGTTACAGATGTACTAGGTCAGGTGGTTTCTTGGTCCTCCGCCGGTACTTGTGGATTCAGAGGCACAAGAAGAGGGACACCATTTGCTGCTCAAACCGCAGCAGGAAATGCTATTCGTACAGTAGTGGATCAGGGTATGCAACGAGCAGAAGTCATGATAAAGGGTCCTGGTCTCGGAAGAGATGCAGCATTACGAGCTATTCGTAGAAGTGGTATACTATTAAGTTTCGTACGTGACGTAACCCCTATGCCACATAATGGATGTAGACCTCCTAAAAAAAGACGTGTGTAGAAATAAGAATTGAACGGATTTCAAGAGAAATAAATGATTCAATGATCTGAAAAAAGAATAATATTATTATGGTTCGAGAGGAAGTAGCAGTATCCACTCGGACACTACAGTGGAAGTGTGTTGAATCAAGAACAGACAGTAAGCGTCTTTATTATGGCCGTTTCATTTTGGCCCCGCTTATGAAAGGCCAAGCAGATACGATAGGTATCGCGATGCGAAGGGCTTTACTTGGAGAAATAGAAGGAACATGTATTACACGTGCAAAATCTGAAAAGGTACCACATGAATATTCTACGATAGTCGGTATTGAAGAATCAGTACATGCAATTTTAATGAATTTGAAAGAAATTGTATTGAGAAGTCATCTGTATGGAACTCGTGACGCATCCATTTGCGTCAGGGGTCCTAGATACGTAACTGCTCAAGATATC